GAGAATATTGAAAATAGAATATGTTTCCTCATCTTTACAAAAAAAAAGGAGTAATTAGCTGTGACACGTTCACTAAAAAAAAATCCTTTTGTAGCTAATCATTTATTGATAAAAATTGCGAAGCTCAACACGAGGGCAGAAAAAGATACAATCGTAACTTGGTCCCGGGCATCTACCATTATACCCACAATGATCGGCCATACAATTGCTATTCATAATGGAAAGGAACATTTGCCTATTTATATAACAGATCGTATGGTAGGTCACAAATTGGGAGAATTTGCACCTACTCTGAATTTCCGGGGGCATGCGAGAAACGATAATAAATCTCGTCGTTAATATATTAATTAATAAAGTGGATATGGGTGCTCATCGTTTATTGGTGGGAGGTGAACCTTATGATAAAGAGTGACCCAGATGTAGAAGTATACGCTTTAGGTCAACATATACGTATGTCTGCTCATAAAGCGCGAAGAGTAATTGATCAGATTCGTGGGCGTCCCTACGAGGAAACACTTATGATACTAGAACTCATGCCTTATCGAGCGTGTTATCCCATTTTAAAATTAGTTTATTCTGCAGCAGCAAATGCTAGTCACAATATGGGATTCAACGAAACGGCTTTAATCATTAGTCAAGCCGAAGTTAATGAAGGTACTAGCATGAAAAAGTTAAAACCCCGAGCCCGAGGACGTAGTTATCCGATAAAAAGACCCACCTGTCATATAACTATTGTATTGAAAGATACATCTAAAGAGAAAAACTATTTCATATGGTTAAGAAAATATGGATGGGTATATAAAGATAAGTATAAAGATGTCAGAGAGAGGTATCTATATATGATGGATCATATGCTATATCGTAACAGAATGACGTGGGCTAATAGAGAAATGATATGGCCTTATAGAGATAGCGAGGTGCTATGGGACAAAAAATAAATCCACTCGGTTTCCGACTTGGTACAACCCAAAGTCATCATTCTGTTTGGTTTGCACAACCAAAAAGTTATTCCGAGGGTCTCCAGGAAGATCAAAAAATACAGGATTGTATCAAGAATTATGTACAAAAAAATAGGAAAATATCCTCGGGTGCCGAGGGAATTGCACGCATAAAGATTAAAAAAAGAATCGATCTGATCCAGGTCATAATATATATGGGATTCCCAAAATTGTTCATAGAGGGCAGCCCGCGAGGAATTGAAGAATTACAGAGCAATGCACAAAAAGAATTTAATTCTGTGAACCAAAAACTTAACATTGCTATCACAAGAGTTGAAAAACCGTATGGACAACCTAATATTCTTGCAGAATTTATAGCCGAACAATTAAAGAATAGAGTTTCGTTTCGAAAGGCAATGAAAAAAGCTATTGAATTAACTGAAAAAGCAGATACAAAGGGAATTCAAGTACAAATTGCAGGGCGTATCGACGGAAAGGAAATAGCACGTGTCGAATGGATCAGAGAAGGTAGGGTTCCCCTACAAACCATTCGAGCCAAAATTGATTATTGTTCCTATACAGTTCGAACTATCTATGGGGCATTAGGAATCAAAATTTGGATATTTGCAGACGAGGAATAATGGGCCTTTCGTTGTCTTTCTGTTCCATCCATCCGGCAATTGAATAAAAAATCACAAACTCGTTCATTTTTTTCCGTTCAATCAAAAAAATGAGAATTTTTTCGAATTCTTAATTCTATAGGGTTGAATAACAATTCGATTGACTCCATCTCCATATAATTGCTATGCTTAGTGTGTGACTCGTTGGTTTTTTATTTAGAGTTAGGTTAGGATTAAAAAACAAAGGGCCATCCCCTAGTATGAACTAATAACTATATAACTAATAACCAGCTCATTGCTTCGTATTATCTGGATCCAAGGAACCAGTCGCTATATGATGTATTGATCATATTGTTGTAGCAACTGAAGCATTTTTTTTTACATAAAAGAAAAATCAATCTATAAGGTTGTGAAGCAAAAACAAAGGGATATGGATAAATGGAGGGGTGAGAGAAAGAAAGAAAAAGAATAGCAATGATATATGATTCCAATATGTATGGTCTATGAACTATCTTATAAAAGGCAATGTAATAAAGCATTAATGTATTCGTCCATAATTAATAATTAGATTCGATGAATATGAATACAATTTATACGAAAAATAAAAAAGAATAAAGAGCGCCGAGTCAATAAAGACTGAGAAGATTGATTCAGGAACAAATTTTATTAGGAGCTCCATTGCAGAGTTCGGGCCTAGTCATTAATCGAGAAGCGATGGGAACGACAGAACCTGTGACTGAGGAAGATTCCCTTGAAAACGAATCCTAATGATTCATTGGGTGGGATGGCGGAACGAGCCAAGAACCAATTCATTTATTCTGATAGGTCATGGAACGCCCCTACGAATGAAAGGGATGTTGAAAGAGCAAATATTCGCCCGCGAAAGCCTTACTGGATTGCTAAGTTTTGGGCAATTCAATAAAAATAAATAAAATAAAGGTAAAAATAAATGAAGATTCATTAATTATAAAATGGAATTTATCATTTTATTTTATTCCTACGTGTACGTGACAGATTATATCTCAAAAAATTCCATGATTCATTATTCATTCAATTCAAAATATATACAATATTATTTAATCGTTTCATTCGCGAGGAGCTGGATGAGAAGAAACTCTCATGTCCAGTTCTGCAGTAGAGATGGCATTGAGAAACAACCATCAACTATAACCCCAAAAGAACCAGATTTCGTAAACAACATAGAGGAAGAATGAAGGGAATATCTTATCGAGGCAATCGAATTTGTTTCGGCGGATACGCCCTTCAGGCACTTGAACCCGCTTGGATCACATCTAGACAAATAGAAGCGGGGCGACGAGCCATGGCACGATATGCGCGTCGTGGTGGAAAAATATGGGTACGTATATTTCCAGACAAACCTGTTACAGTAAGGCCTACCGAAACACGTATGGGTTCGGGGAAAGGATCTCCCGAATATTGGGTATCCGTCGTTAAACCGGGTCGAATACTTTATGAAATGGGTGGAGTATCAGAAATTGTAGCCAGAGAAGCTATTTCTATAGCTGCGTCCAAAATGCCTATACGAACTCAATTCGTTATTGCGGGATAGGGATATGGAACGAAAGGAAAGGGGCCTTGTGATGAAAAAACCGCAGTTTTTTTATTTCTGGACAAACAATCTTTCTTCTTTTTTTCTTCGCCCTTTAGTTAGTTAGCATTGAAAGAAAAAAGAGAAAAATAATAAGAATGATATGATTCAACCTCAGACCTATTTAAATGTAGCGGACAACAGCGGGGCTAGAGAATTAATGTGTATTCGAATCATAGGAGCTAGTAATCGCCGATATGCTCATATTGGTGACGTTATTGTTGCTGTAATCAAAGAAGCAGTTCCCAATATGCCTCTACAAAGATCAGAAGTGATCAGAGCTGTAATTGTACGTACATGTAAAGAACTCAAACGTGACAATGGTATGATAATACAATATGATGACAATGCAGCAGTTGTCATTGATCAAGAAGGAAATCCCAAAGGAACTCGAGTTTTTGGTGCGATCGCTCGGGAATTGAGACAGTTGAATTTTACTAAAATAGTCTCATTAGCTCCTGAGGTATTATAAATAGATTCTAAATAAATACTAATAGATGAAAACATAATAAAACATAAAAAAAGGGAGGTTCATAGTAAGATATCTGAACTGAATTAGATTCCATTAATTAGTAGAATGCATTAGTAGATTGTTTCTCACGCATATACCTTTAATAATTCATGAAAAAAAAAGAGTAGAGCATGCTGATTATATAAAAACCCGGAGGCACCAATAATTATAGTTCATCATGGGTAGGGACACTATTGCCGAAATAATAACTTCTATACGAAATGCTGACATGGATAAAAAAGGAACGGTTCGAATAGCATCTACAAATATCACTGAAAACATTGTTAAAATACTTCTACGCGAAGGCTTTATCGAAAATGTGAGAAAACATCGAGTAAGCAAGAAATATTTCTTGGTTTCAACTCTGCGACATAGAAGGAATAGAAAAGGGCCATATAGAACTGTTTTAAAACGTATCAGCCGACCCGGCCTACGAATCTATTCCAACCATCAACGAATTCCTAGGATTTTAGGAGGAATGGGTATTGTAATTCTTTCGACTTCTCGAGGTATAATGACAGACCGAGAGGCTCGACTAGAAGGAATCGGGGGAGAAATTTTGTTATATATATGGTGATCTTTATGATCTACGAATTGCATCCGTAGGAAAACTTCCTATTTTTTTTTTGAAAAAAGAGGAAGGGTTGTCTAATATCACTCCTACTCCATGAGTTGATAATAAAAGGGGTTACCTGGAATGAAAGAACAAAAATGGATTCATGAAGGTTTAATTACTGAATCACTTTCCAATGGTATGTTTCGGGTTCGTAGTGACTTTTCAACATTCCTCTCGTTCGGATACAATCGGAGGTTAAAAATTTCAAGAGACTTATTTTCTTTTCTTCGAAGGAGTAGATTCAAAATTAAAATAAAATTAAGGAGAAACA